ATCAATCTAGTAAATCTAGATTAAAAAAAAACAAAATAATTTTGAATAGAATCTTTTAAAACAAAAAGGAAAAAGAGAAAAGAATTTAGAATATACTCCCGTTCCAGCTGATACTGCTGTTTTATTGATCTACCCGAAGCTTTAATTCTTCGCGGATAATCCCAATTTAGGTTGAATAGTAGTACATTATTATCTAATTTTATTATTTTTATTATATAATAAATATATAATAACAAATTACTAAAAAGATTAATAAAAAAAAGAAAATATACGAAGAAATTCGCCCCCCCCCCACATATTTGATAGCCTCTCCTATAAAAAAACTTGAAATCCCAATTCCATTTGGAATTCCATCAATTACTTGTCTATCAAAAAAATAATTGAATTTAGCTACCTTTCTTACACTCGCAATTAAAGATACTTCAAAAAAAGCATCTATATAACCACGATTATATGACCAATCATATATAACATTGATTATTTTATCAGCAATCATTTTTTTAGGAACACTTTTTTGAAATAAATTAAATAAGTTCAAATTTTGTAAAGATGAAAAAACTGGTTTATAGAAAAAAGACGCTATAAATATTCCGAAAAAGGCTATACTCACCGAAAAAGTTGCATTTGTAAAAAATTCATACCAATCCACAGAATTCTTTGAATTTTGATGTAAAAGGTCTATAGACGGAATTAACAATTTCGATAAAATATCCAAATCTATTGGTTCTTGGCTGAAAGAAATTCCTATGGACCCGACGAAGAAAGTAAATAATACTAATACAAGCATAGAAAATAGCATAGTATTGTCTGATTCATGAGGATAAAAAAACGGAATGTTTTTAGTACCAAAATAGGTACTATCAACAAAAAGACGTCTTATGCTTTTGACATTTCGATTAATTCGATGTGAAGATGTCCTCTTCCGAAAAAAAGAAGTCCTTTCATTATTATTAGTTGTTAATAAAGCTAATAAATGAATTTTGTTTTTTAATTTTTTTTTTTCTTCTTTGCCCCATAAAGATATTGAATAGAAAGAACTATTTTTCTTTCCATTGAAATTTTGAAAATGAACGTTTAAATACCCTTCAAAAACAAGTAAATAGATTCGAAACATATAAAATGCAGTTAATCCTGCTGTGGAACAAGCTATTATTGCGAAAATTGGTGAATACAACCAACTATCATTTAGAATTTCATCCTTGGACCAAAAACAAGCAAAAGGTGGAATACCACAAAGAGAAAGTGTACCTATTAAAAAAGCGGTTTTTGTAATTGGGGCATGTTTTGTTAAACCGCCCATAAGAACCATATTTTGACTTTTATCTGGAGAATATCCAACAATAGCTTCCATTGAATGAATAATGGATCCAGATCCTAAAAATAACAATGCTTTTGAATAAGCATGAGTAATCAAATGAAATAAAGCGGCTCGATAAGAGCCCATACCTAAAGCTAACATCATATAACCCAATTGAGACATTGTAGAATAGGCCAAATTTTTCTTAATATCTTTTTGAGCAATAGCGAAAGTAGCTCCTAATACTACTGTTATTATACCTATCAAAGCTATTACACTCATTATGGGGGGTATAACTATGAAAAGAGGAAGAAGTCGAGCTACAAGAAAAATTCCTGCTGCTACCATAGTAGCAGCATGGATAAGAGCGGAAATAGGAGTAGGACCTTCCATAGCATCTGGTAACCATACATGAAGAGGGAATTGGGCAGATTTCGCAACTGATCCGCAAAATAACAAGAGGGCGCACAAAGTAACAAAAAAAAGATTCACCTCATTCTTATAAATTAAGTTGTTGAATATTTGAAATAAATCCCGAAATTCCAAACTACCCGTTATCCAATAAAAACCTAAAATTCCTAATAATAAACCAAAATCCCCCACACGATTAGTTACAAACGCTTTTTGACAAGCATTTGCCGCAATAGGACGTGTGAACCAAAAACCTATTAATAGATAAGAACACATTCCAACCAATTCCCAAAAAATATAAACTTGTATCAAATTTGAACTAGTAACTAACCCTAACATTGAAGTATTAAAAAAACTCAAATAAGTAAAAAATCTCAAATAGCCTTGATCATGAGACATGTAACTATCACTATAAATTAGAACTAGAATCCCAACAGTAGTGATTAATATTGACATTATAGAAGTAAGTGAATCAATTAAGTAGCCAAACTCTAAAGAAAGATCATTATTTATAGTCCAAGACCATACATATTGATAGATAGAACTATTCTCGATTTGATGAATAGATAGATTGATCGAAAAAATCATAACTATCGTTAACAATAAAATACTAGGAAAAGCCCACATACGGCGAATATTTTTTGTTGCCGTAGGAAAAAGTAGAAGTCCTACCCCTATTAAAATAGGAACTGGAAGTGGGATGAAAGGTATGATCCATGAATATTGATGTATATATTCCATACAAAAAAAAATAAAGAATAAAAAATATTTTGATTCTTGATGAATTTTGTTTCTTATTCATTTGTTTTATCTCTTTTGTAAAGGGGTTCGGTTAATAAAAAGTGGATAAATAAATCGAATTTTAGATTCTTAATTGTTCTGAATCTTTGCACAATCGTTCCAATATTGGAAAGTACAAAGTCAAAATCCGCCAATAACCAAATTCCTAGTGAAAATAAAAATAAATCTTATTATTTTAAGTAATTATAAGTAATATAAATAACTATGTTAGTCATTTATATATATATTAAGAAAAATGACTATTAATAAATAATATAAATAATGAAATTAAATAATAATAAATAAATAATAAATAAAATCACAATTTTGATCTATAGAGTGAGAGTGAGGGTGGGGGTGGGGATAAATCATTACACCAAAACGAAGAACATTTGTTTATTTTGATATAAGTTATAAAAACAATATAAAATAATACTTTTTTTATTATCGAGAAACATTAGTTTCTTTTTGAAGTAATTGATTCTTTATACATTACAATAAAAAGAGATCCATAGATATAGATCTATTATCTATGAAATATTTGGAAAAGATTTATAATATTCAATGTTTTTACTTTAGATAGAAAATAAAGAAAGAGGGAATTAAGATAAATAAGACATACGGCTAATTACAAAATAATTCGTTTTCATTTACAGAACAAATGTCTTTCACATCGAACTATAGTAATAAAAAAACTATACTAATTGTATGGCAGTTCCAAAAAAGCGCACTTCTATATCAAAAAAAAATATTCGTAAAAATTTTTGGAAAAAAAGGGGATATTGGACAGCATTGAAAGCCTTTTCATTAGCTCAATCCATTTTTACAGGTAAATCAAAAAGTTTTTTTTCTAAAAAATTTAATAAAAATGTTGGATTGGAATAATATAAATTAGCTCGCTTCAAAGAGTATTCTTTAATACTCATTTTATACTAATATACTAATACTAGTATAGAATATGGAACATATATTTAGAATCTAATTTTTTCATTTTTTTTAATGTAGTGTTAAATTTGAAAATGAACACTGGAAATGAAAAAATAATAATAGAAATTCATATGGAAATCGATATGAATTTCTATTATTATTTTTTCATATTTTTTATATTCAAATAAATACAAATTTTAAATTTACTTAATTATTATCAATTTATACTAAATGTTTAGTAAAGAAATGTACTAAATACTAAATAAATAGTGCACTTTAAGCGATTCTTTCAATCTCGACGATTGACTAAAGAGTTGGTTATTATGATTTCGAGTAAGCCGCTATGGTGAAATTGGTAGACACGCTGCTCTTAGGAAGCAGTGCTAGAGCATCTCGGTTCGAGTCCGAGTAGCGGCATGGCATCCTATCCTATATTTTTAGGATAGGAAAAGAAGAAGTCCTATAATGAATTCAATTCCCTATTTCTATTCCTAGTATTCATACCTTTTTTATTTTCATTATAGATATTTATTTTCATTATAGATATGATATTTTCAACTTTAGAGCATATATTAACTCATATATCGTTTTCCGTCATATCAATTGTTATTTCAATTCATTTGATAACCTTATTAGTCAATGAAATCGTAGGATTATATGATTTGTCCAAAAAAGCCATGATAATAACTTTTTTCTGTGTAACGGGATTGTTAATTACTCGTTGGTTTTTTTCGGGCCATTTACCATTTAGTGATTTATATGAATCACTAATCTTTCTTTCATGGGGTTTTTCCATTTTTCATATGGTTCCGTGTTTTAAAAAGGAGAAAAACCTTTTAAGTACAATAATCGCACCAAGTGTTATTTTTACCCAAGGCTTTGCGACTTCGGGTCTTTTAACCAAAATGGATCAATCTGTAATATTAGTACCCGCTCTACAATCCCATTGGCTAATGATGCACGTAAGTATGATGATATTTGGCTATGCAGCTCTTTTATGTGGATCATTATTATCAGTAGCTATTTTAGTCATTACGTTTCAAGAAGCCATCCAAATTCTTGGTAAAAGCAAGAATTTGTATTTTTTAAATAAATCGGTTGATTTTGTAGAAATAAAATACATGAATATGAATGAAAGAAACAATGTTTTACGAAAAACATCTTTTTCTTCTTCTCGAAATTATTATAGGTCTCAATTTATTCAACAATTGGATCGTTGGGGTTATCGTATTATTAGTCTGGGTTTTCTGTTTTTAACGATCGGTATTCTTTCAGGGGCAGTATGGGCTAATGAGGCATGGGGGTCCTATTGGAATTGGGATCCAAAGGAAACTTGGGCCTTTATTACTTGGACCATATTCGCGATTTATTTACATACTAGAAAAAATAAAAAATTTGAAGGTGTAAATTCTTCAATAGTGGCCTCTATCGGATTTCTTATAATTTGGATATGTTATTTGGGGATCAATCTATTAGGAATAGGACTACATAGTTATGGTTCATTTACATCTAATTAAATTTCAATGAGTAAAGAACCTGAGAAATAATATAATAATATGGAAAGCATATAAATATATACTTTCCATAAATCGTGGGGAACCCTTTCAATCAACTAATGTAATGATTCAAGGGGTTCTCACAAACAACAAACATATTGGATTATAATTTCAATTTTTTTAAGTGAATCTAACAGAAAAATATTATTTTTCATAAGGCTTTTTTCTCTTTTTGATTCATTTATTCATGAAAATGCTCTATCAAAAATGAGCGAGAATAGCTTCAACCTTGTCAACCGAGAATGAAAAAATGAAATCCGGATAAATACCAATACCTATTACGGGTATAAGGATAGAAATCGAAATAAATAATTCTCTCGGCCCAGAATCAAAAAAATAAGAGTTTGGTGTATTAAAAAACTTGTATCCATAGAACATCTGCCGTAAGATAGATAATAAATAAATAGGAGTTAATATCATTCCAATTCCGGTTACAAAAGTAATTAGTATTTTCATCATGAAAAGATATTTTTGACTAGTAATTATTCCAAAAAAAACGATCAATTCGGCAACAAAACCGCTCATGCCCGGCAATGCAAGAGAAGCCATCGATAAGATAGTGAAAATCGTGAATATTTTTGGCATTGGGATAGCCATTCCGCCCATTTCGTCAAGATAAAGAAGACGTAGTCTATCATAACTAGTTCCTGCCAAGAAAAAAAGCGCAGCGCCAATAAATCCATGAGATATTATTTGTAAAATGGCCCCGTTGAGCCCAGTATCACTTATAGAACCAATTCCTAGAATTATGAAACCCATATGAGATACCGAAGAATAAGCTATTCTTTTTTTTAAATTACGTTGACCAAAAGATGTTGAAGCGGCATAGATTATTTGAATAGAACCTAATATCATTAACCAGGGGCAAAATATTGAATGAGCATGGGAAAATAATTCCATGTTAATTCGAACCAACCCATATGCTCCCATTTTTAATAAGATTCCGGCTAAAAGCATACAAGTGCTGTAATGTGCCTCTCCGTGGGTATCTGGTAACCATGTATGTAAGGGTATAATCGGCGACTTGACAGCAAAAGCAATAAGAAATGCCATATATAATATTATTTCGAGCGCCACAGGATACGATTGATTAGTTAATGTTTCAAAATTTAATGTTGGTTCATTAGAACCATATAAACCGATACCCAGAATTCCCATTAATAAAAAAACAGAACCTCCTGCAGTGTATAAAATAAACTTTGTAGCTGAATACAAACGTTTCTTTCCCCCCCACATAGCTAAAAGTAGATAAACGGGAATTAATTCCAATTCCCACATGATGAAAAAAAGTAAAATGTCTCGAGAAGAAAATGGTCCGATTTGACCGCTATACATTGCTAACATAAGGAAATAGAATAATTGGTATTCTCGAGTAACCGGCTGAGCCGCTAAAGTGGCTAAAGTAGTTATAAATCCCGTCAGTAAAATAGGGCCTATAGAGAGTCCATCTATTCCCAATCTCCAGTAAAAATCAAAAAAATTGATCCATTTATAATTCTCCGTCAGTTGAATTAGTGGATCATCCAATTGGAAATGATAACAAAATGCATAGGTTGTTAGAAGGAGATCGATTAAGCATATACAAATGCTATACCACCTAATTACCTTATTTCCCCTATGAGGGAATAAGAAAATTAAGGAACCTGCGGCTATTGGGAAAACTACAACTATTGTTAACCAAGGAAAATAATTCGTCATAAAAATAAGATACACTTGGGCCAGAAAAGCCCGTGCTCAAAAAAAAAAATACAAAATCTTTTTTTGAGCACGGGTTTTTGCCAGTAAAAAAACGTATTCGTGTGGTGTTTTTTGAAACGTATCAATAAGCTAGACCCATACTTCGAGTTGTTTCAGGCCCTAAATAAACTCGAACACTTAAGAAATCCGTCGGACAAGCGGACTCACACCTCTTACAACCAACACAGTCCTCTGTTCTTGGGGCAGAAGCTATTTGCTTAGCTTTACATCCATCCCAAGGTATCATTTCTAATACATCTGTGGGACAAGCTCGGACACATTGAGTACATCCTATACATGTATCATAAATCTTTACTGAATGTGACATTGTATCTATAGTAATTTTTGAACATAAAAAATGAAAATTATCGATCTAGTAAACTCGTAAATGAATCATATATTTATATACCAGATGAATCAATGATTTGTTATAATATTGTTAATCAAAAAAGATGTCTAGATAAATTTAGAAGAAGGAATAGAAGAGGACCAAGATACTTTGATTTCTTATGATTTAGGCAATGCAAACATGATCATAAGTTGTGTAGAATACATATTAATTTGAATTGAATTTTTTTTATTAATTATGATTAATTTATGCTATTTATTCAACAAATTCGATTGATTGATACGGGTTGATTTTCTGTTACGAGCAATTGCGGAAACAATAGCCAGTCCGATAGCTGCTTCAGCGGCTGCAATAGCTATAACAAAAATTGAAAAAATATTTCCTTTTAATTGGCGATTATCAAAAAAATCAGAAAAAGTTACGAGATTTATATTAACTGCATTCAGTATAAGTTCAAGACACATAAGGGCTCTAACCATATTTCGGCTCGTGATCAATCCATAGATACCAATAGAAAATAAATAGGCACTCAAAACAAGTACATGTTCGAGTATCATTGACCAACTCCTTATTAATTTTGATTCATTTCAATATGAACAACAATTCAACAGATTCAATTGACTAAAGAATATACCAAGTCTGGAACAAAAGAATATATCGGCAATAAAAAAAAAGAAGAGTTTAGACATAACATAGAATTGAAAAAAAAAAAATAAATAAAATCTTGATTTATATTACTAATTCTATAAAGATTTCTTACTGTCGAGCTACGACAATTGCACCTATCAAAGCAACTAAAAGAATTATTGAAATGAGTTCAAATGGAAGAAAAAAATCGGTTGATAAATGAATTCCAATTTGTTGACTAGTACTTATCAAATCTTGCTCAATAATCTGATTTGGTCTGGTAGTCCAAATAATTCCGTACCATGAAGTATCTGGAATAATAGTTATTAGTGAAACAAAAATACTTGTACAAACGATCAAAGTAATACCATCCCCAACAGTCCAAAGATTAAAATCTTGGTAATATTCGGAACTATTGATGAACATCACAGCAAATATGATTAAAATGTTAATAGCTCCCACGTAAATAAGTAGCTGTGATGCAGCTACAAAATGGGAGTTTGATAAAATATATAATAAGGATATACAAACAAGAACCAGTCCCAACGAAAAAGCAGAAAAAATAGGGTTGGTAAGTAATACTACTCCTAGACTTCCTAATATAATACCCGATCCCAAAAAGACTAAAAGAAAATCGTGTAGCGTTTCAGGCAAATCCATTATATGTAAAAAAAAAAGACAAAGAAATCGAAATTTCATGACCGTATTGATATGACCAGGAAAAAAAATTTTATATACTTAATTTTTTTTTTGCATTGAAAAAAATCTTTAAGGAGATTGAATTGATTGATATATAGTTACAGTTAGATAATCAATGTCATTCCAGTCTTTCTATTTTTATATTAAAGAGTAGTTTGAAACTATATTAAAACCAATAAAACCAAAATATAAAAGTAGATATAACATTAATTATTAATTTTCATTTTTTTTTTTATTATATTTTGATTATTCTCTTATATATTTTATATCTTATATATTCTATAGAATAAGAAATATATATATTCTATACTATTCTGATTTTCTTTTTTATTTATTTTATATTTTATTAAGAATAAAATAAATTAGAAAAAATTATCTTTTTTTATTTGAATTGTTCGAATTGTATAATCATCAATTACTGACATTGGTAAACGGCCCAAAGCAATTTGATTATAGTTCAATTCGTGACGATCATAAGTTGAAAGTTCATATTCTTCAGTCATTGATAAACAATTTGTTGGGCAATACTCAATACAGTTACCACAAAAAATACAGATTCCGAAATCAATACTGTAATTTAGCAATCGTTTCTTTCGAATATCAGTTTCCAGTTTCCAATCAACAACGGGTAAATCTATAGGACATACACGAACACATACTTCACAAGCAATGCATTTATCAAATTCAAAATGGATTCGACCGCGGAAACGTTCCGATGTGATTAATTTTTCATAAGGATATTGAATAGTTACAGGTAAACGATTTGCGTGAGATAAGATAATCATGAAACTTTGACCAATGTACCTTGCAGCTCGGACTGTTTGTTGACCATAATTTATGAACCCAGTTACCATAAGGAACATATCGTAAATATTTATGAATATTTTTGTTTTATTTCTTTCTCTTATTTGAGACAAGTTATGAATATAATAAATCTTTTACAGTGAAAACAATTGAGACGAAGTTGTTAATAATAGATTACCGAGAGAAATAGGTAAAAGAAATTTCCATCCAAGATTTAATAATTGATCCATTCTTAGCCTAGGCAAAGACCATCTTGTTATGATAGAAACGAATAAAAAAAAATAAGTTTTAGCTAATGTAATAAAGAGATCAATTGTAGTTCCAAAAACTCCATATGTTTTATTGATTTCAAAAAACTCAGAAACAAATATGTACGGAATAGAGATATTTGAACCGCCCAAGTAAAGAACTGTTACAAATAATGAAGAAATGAAAAGGTTTAAATAGGAAGCAACGTAAAATAAACCAAATCTAATACCCGAATATTCTGTTTGATAACCCGCTACTAATTCTTCTTCTGCTTCTGGTAAATCAAAAGGTAATCTTTCACATTCTGCTAGTGAAGAAATTAGAAAAACAATGAAACCGATAGGTTGACGCCACAAATTCCATCCCCAAAAACCATATTTTGATTGCGCATCAACTATATCAACTGTACTTAAACTGTTAGATAATCCTAGTCGGTGATAACATTACTGTTCCCATCTCTATTACAGAACCGTACATGAGATTTTCACCTCATACGGCTCCTGGAAAGCCTTAAGTAAATCTAAGGACCGGGACGATTATTTATCTCGTGATATATCCATAAGATATAGAACATTTAAATCTATCGAACGGTTCTGAATTAGACCAATTCAATTCTGTCTGTTCTAGAAATAACTAAATAAGAAAGATAAATCCATTTTAATAAAGGATACAATAAGGCACTTCTGAATTGATCTCATCCCTTAAAAATCGAAATTTGAATTTCTTGAGTAATAACTGAATTCTTCAATAAAATACTTTTTTAGAATTCTCCATAACCCTCCGCATTTTGAATTACGAAAAAGAATTACACATTCGTTTCTTAATTATCATGTGAATTTGATCTCCATGAATATGGATATAAGAAATCATAAACAAAAAAGAGATCCGCTTTTCGTTTATGATTTCTTCTTCTTTTTTCGTTCCTATTCTTCTTTTTTGTGCTATGAAAAAGGGACTTAAAAAATTTTAAAGGATTTTTTCGTTCCTGATAGTAATTTATTTAATCAGTGGATGGAAGCATACTCTGGATCGGAGTTATGGAGAGTACTTCTTGATTTTTTCTACCAAATTAAAGCCCCAATTAGTATTCTTTTTCTATTATGCGTAAATTGTCTTTTGGATAATTTACAAAATCTGTGTTACTAATCCTTTGTGTATCTTGGTGTTTCTAACCATCCACTCCTTTATTTTTTATTAACCCCTTATTAAATTAAAATTAATACATCTATGATCATACAAATGATAATTCATACAAATGATAACTAAAACTCAATAAGGTTGGTCTTTTGAGCCCGCTTCAAAACAGGATGAAAAATATTATCCAATCTTGGGTTAAATGTCCTCTTCTCTTTCTAATTGATTTTATTTGACTTCATTCTTATACATAGAAAATGAGACTCAATATTTTTACTGCCATTTAAAATCATCATACTATCTGTTAACTATAAGTAATAGAGTATTCTGAAATTTGATTCAATATAAGCTGTTTTATTTCACTCATATAACTATCTAATTTAGTTCTTCAATCCAAATTGTGAAAAATCAAATTAAGATAATGAAGGTTTGTATTTAATTTATTCGACTCCTTTCCTATATAGTACTATTAAAGAGAGGAGCATAGCAATAGGATCGAATAGCTTTTTGGGTTTCAACGAATCGCACGTAGAGATATTGATAAGACACATAGAGTTAATGGTATTTCATAACTAATCGATTGAGCAGCAGCTCGTAGACCACCCAAAAAGGAATATTTATTATTTGACCCATATCCTGACATAAGAAGTCCAATGGGAGCAATACTCGAAATAGCAATCCATAAAAAAACACCGATATTGAAATCAGATAAAACAAAGTTATAGCCAAAGGGAATTACTGAATAACTTATTAGAATTGATATCACTGATATGGATGGTCCGATACTGAATAAACGAATATCTCCCCTGGATGGAATAAGATTCTCTTTGAATAGTAGTTTTGTTCCGTCTGCTAGAGCTTGAAGAATTCCAAAAGGACCAGCGTATTCGGGTCCAATACGCTGTTGTATCCCTGCAGATATTTCTCTTTCTAACCATACAATTGCTAGTACACTTATTGTGATTCCCAATACAAGAATCAAAATAGGTACAAGTATCCATAGAATTCCATAGACCTCTTTGAAAGATTCCAATCCGGAAAAAGAATTTATATCTTGGACTTCCATTGTATCAATTATCATTTCAACGATCAACTTCTCCCATAATGATATCTATGCTACCCAGTATTGTCATAATATCAGCCAATTTCATTCTTTTAACTAATTGAGGAAGAATTTGCAAATTGATAAAACCTGGTGGACGAATTTTCCATCTCCAAGGAAAACCATTCTGATCTCCTATTAGAAAAATTCCTAATTCCCCCTTGGGGGCCTCAACTCTCACATAAAGTTCTTGTTTCGGCAATTCAAAAGTCGGAGACGATTTTTTACCAATGAATCGATATTCAAAATCATTCCATTCTGGCTCCTTTTCTCTATCAAAGGAGCGAATTTCTAAATTTTCATATGGACCACCTGGAATTCCTTCCAAAGCCTGTTGAATAATTTTAATGGATTCCATCATTTCACCAATTCGAACTAAATAACGAGCTAATGAATCTCCTTCTTTTTGCCATTGAACTTCCCAATCAAATTCCTCGTAACACTCATAATTATCGACTTTACGTAGATCCCATTGTATTCCGGAAGCCCGAAGCATCGGTCCTGATAACCCCCAATTTATAACTTCCTCTCTACCAACAACACCTACGCCTTCAACTCGTTCTAAAAAAATTGGATTTCGCGTAATCAGTTTTTGATATTCAATAACCCTTGTTAAAAAATAATTGCAGAAATCAAAACATTTATCTATCCAACCATAAGGTAGATCAGCCGCTACTCCTCCAATACGAAAATAATTATGCATCATTCTCATACCTGTCGCAGCTTCAAATAGATCATATATTAATTCTCTTTCTCTAAAAATATAGAAAAAGGGGGTTTGTGCACCAATATCTGCCATAAAAGGTCCCAGCCATAGTAGATGAGAAGCTATACGACTTAATTCCAACATAATTACTCGTATATAGCTGGCTCTTTTAGGTACTTGAATATTTCCCAATTGTTCCGGTCCATTTACGGTTATTGCTTCTGTGAACATAGTAGCTAAATAATCCCAACGTGTTACATAAGGCAGATATTGTATAATTGTTCGATTTTCCGCAATTTTTTCCATACCTCTGTGTAAATAACCCAATATTGGTTCACAATCAATAACATCTTCACCATCCAGAGTAACAATAAGTCGAAGAACACCGTGCATTGATGGGTGTTGAGGCCCCATATTGACTATCATGAGGTCTTTTCTTGTAGCTGGCACATTCATAGGTTTTTCCTCGATTCATTCTTCCATGAATTGTTAAAAAAAAAAAGTTCATCAAAATTCAGGATCTAATAAATCGAATAATTGAAAATGATTCTTGAAATTAACGAATTTGTGAATCCCGAATACCCAACTGATTTATTAATTTTTTATAACGTATTTTATTTTTCTTTGACAAATAAGACAGTAGTCGTTTCCGTTTTCCTAGAATTATATGTAAACCCCTTTGAGATAAAAAGTCTTTTGGGTGTAATTGCAAATGTGAAGTAAGTCTTAGTATCTTAGTATGGAAATTGAATACTTGAAATTCAACTGATCCGGGGTTTTCTTCTTCTTTTTTTTTTTGTGAAATAACAGGTATAAATGAATTTTTTATCATAAAATGAAATGAAAGCTTTTCTCTCCCCCTCGTTTTTGGTAGATATTTTTATTGATCAGTAATAGTAATGACACTAATTTTTCATTTTGTATATAAAATTATCTTAATTTACTTAACAATTCTTAATTTATTTTTATTTTTTAATCAATTATATTATTATATTATTAAGGAATGTAATTCAAATAGATAAAAAAAGAAATACTATATTTATTGATTCCATAAATAAAAAATTCTTAAGACCCCTTTTTTTGATTTATTTCTATCTAATGGATACATCATTGAATTCGTATCAATCCCACAATGCGCGTGCGCATTTATTTTTTTAGTTAAATTTATATTTTATTGATATATATATATATAAATAATTATATTTATTTATATATATATATATTCACATATCAGATATATTCACATATCTGATATGTTACAAAAAATATTATGATAATGATAAATAGAAGATAAATGTAGATTCTAAATTAATCTTTCAATCGAGGATACATATGTAACCTTAATAGACTGAAACGGCTTCCATTATGGGTATTAAACCAATAGCGGTTTATACAAGCTAAATCTTCTAATCGATAATTTGGCCAAAGAAATAATTTAAAATTCATTAGTTTTTTTGTTTCGCTATCAAGATCTTTATTTTTAGCCAAAACTTGAGAAACATTTTTTATTTTATTCTCATTGTCATTTATAGTTTTTCTATGCACAGTATTTCTATTCCTAGGAGTCAAACAAGTTAGAATTCTCAATTCTCTACGGCGTCTAGTGGACAAAAGATTTTCAGGAACAAACAAATCATAAAAATTTTTATCTTTATTTTGTGTTATCTTTTGATCAACACGACTTTTTCTACTTTTTCCCCACCTCCAAATTTTTCGCCTCTTACTCTTATCAATCAACGGTAGTCTTATGGTTTGATATAGAAGAGATTGTTCATGGTTTTTTCTAGACAGGCGAATAGGTTCAATAAAAAAGATTAGACTTTCCTTCAAGTCCTCAGTGTCCCTACATTCTGTATAACTAAAATCCTTCGTAAGTGAATCAACCATCATTTCTATATCTAGCTCTAGCTTTTTAATCGACATTATTACAATTTTTTTAAAATTTTTCATTCTAAGCAGGAGACAAAATAAGTGGATATGCTCCATTCCTATTTCTTGGTCGGAATTATCACAGTGCAAATAAAAACCCAAATATTTTGATAGTAAGAAATCCCGTTCTCCCCTTAGATCGGTCCTGTATTTAGAACCTGATCCCTTATAATAGTATGAGCGAGATTTACGACCTACATCTACTGGACTCACGTATTCTTCCGTTTTTAACTCTAATTCACCTTGTCCATAAAGCTGCAAAACAAAGGATTTTATTGGTAAGATCCAAGGATTCCTCTTATATGCATCATAAAATGTGCTTAATTTTGAAAAGAACCAAAATTTACTATCAATTTTCTTATTAGGTATAGAAGTCTTTTTCCTTTTTACATTCATTCCCACCAAATTGAAATACTTTCTATCCATATTTTTTTCCATATCTAGAATATCAAATTCTTCTAGATAATTTTGGAGAGAGATCTCGATATCCCCTATTATATCTATATCGAAAAATTCTTTTCTACATGGGTTGTAATTATAAGAAATCACTTGGTTTTTGTTCCCTTGCGGTGATCTATATCCATAAATATAGGATTTTTTCTTATCCGCAAAATGAAGATATTGATAGGAGAAAAGATCATATCTATATTGTTTTTTAATTTTTTTTTTAAATTCTAATAAATCTGCTTGTTGTTTTTTAATTCTTTTTTCTAATAAGTTTCCTTCTTGTTCTTGTTTTTTCGAAAGAATTAATTGATCATATGAATAATATTCAACTAAATCTTTATTTTGAGCCACACGATGTTCATTGACTTTATTCCTCCAGTTTTGTGATACTAATCTCGACCATCTGTTCTCAGGTAAATCATATTGATAAAGAACCTTGAACCAATTTGTCCATTGATTCATTACCGAATCGGGACGTTTCTTATGTCTTAATTTGGAATTATATGTTCCTTGTAGTCTAAAAAAATAATCCTTTATTTCATTCTTAAGAAAAAAAGATCTTCCAGGAGATTCAAAAATGGAGCTTAACTTAAATTTATATCCATTACTAAGTTGGATTTGTGATAGTTTATAAAATACATATGCTTGTGACAAATAAGATACATCCCAAGAATTCTGTGAATTCATATTCCTAATATTCTCAGATTTCTCTATTGATTGTAACAAACCATCCCAAGAAATTTGCTTTTCACTTCTTTCTTTTTCTTGAATTTTTTTTTTTATGTATTTTTTTTCATTTAGTATTTTTGATTTAAGAAAATCAAGAAAACGTTGTCGATGGATCCTAGCAATACTACCGAGACTCCTATCAATACTACTGATACATAAAAGGATATCTATGTATACCTCTTCTATGAAAATTTTGAAAAAAGAATAGGATTTACGTATTAATCGAACAAATCTTCTTTGTAAGATTTGCAAAATATTTTTTTGTAATTCTAATCTTTTAGCATCATAAGTAGTTTTGTTCGAATTCAAATTGATCTCTGAAGTTAGAATCCCCTCTTTTTTTTCTTCTGTCATTGTTTCTATTTCTTCTATCATTGTTTCTATTTCTTTTATAATTGTCTTTGTTTTAACATTAAGATCTTTTATCCTTTTTTCTGTGAATGAAGACTTTGTCCAATTAATAGATTCCATTTTAACGGGTGATTCCTCAATCTTTGAATTATTCTTACTGATTGTTGAAGTTTTTTTGCTTTCACTCAGTTCATCTATTGTTTCATCTATTGTTTCATCTATTGTTTTGAACCTAAATAGAATACTTTTAAGAATCCTTTTGATATTCCAGTTTTCCATTTTTTTTAACATAGTTCGAAACCATTTTTTTCTTTCATTTAAAAATTTTAGAACTAGAAAAAAACGCTTTTTCAAATCTTTTTTCAATTGTTTCCTTATTGTTTTTAAAACGGGATCCAAAAATGAAAGTGGGTTTCTTGGGTAACCCTCATCAAGGTACGATTCTACTAGTGTTCCATAACCTGTTAAAAACCAGAAGTTTTTGTTTTCAGTATATTTTTTTTTCTGTGGATCTTTTTTTTTTTTTTTTTCAGTAGATTGTACCTTAGAATTGTGCCAAGGTTTCAGAACAAAAGGGTGTAAGATCCTTATCTGAATACCGTCGTTGAACCAGTTTTTTGGCAATTCTTTGTGGGATACTGGAATGCCCTGATAGGTGCATTTAATATGAACTTCCCTGCTCCAATCCCTAAAATCTTCTGACCATTCGGGCTTTTGAAATAATAGCATACGAATGATATTTTTACTTATTATCAATGAAGGTATGATAATATATTTTCTAATAAAAGATTGGATTAGTAATACAAAACTTCTAATTATTAGACCATATAGAATACTTTCCCAGTCTTCTTCTATTTTTCTCAGTCTTATTTCAGCGTCGTCTTTGTCCTTCTCTTCGTATTTTTGTTCCATCCTTTGCTGAAACTCCACAAATCGTGAATTGTCAGTACCAGATTTCCTGAACATTTCTTTCAAAATTATAGATATATCCTCGAAAAAATAGACCAAATCACCAAAAAGAAATTGGAATGGGTAATTGTCCATTACCTCCATAAAAGTGGAGGAACGTACACTTCCCCTTGCTTGAAAAACTTTCAAAATCGCTGTTTTACGCCTTAGAGGGCGCATAGATCCCTTAATTATATCTCGGTCATAATCTGTTTCGTGTACAGGATTTAGGACAAAATATTCGTGATTTAGGGCCTCTTTAGGAACACCCTCATTCTCATTATCAGAAGTATTTCTAGGACCAAGATTCAAATTAAGTGACTCTGTATTCCCATCAAAAATTACTTGAAGCTCGGCTCTTGCGTTTCGAATCTGAGGCTCTTTTGTTACTCTTTCCATCACTTGCTCCATTTCGTCGATTAAGATGTGTGACCATCGAGGAACTTGTTTACTGATTTCGTTTATTCCACTACAATTCTTTCTATTAAAAATGGTTTGGTTGTTCTGATCAGTTCTAATTGCCTCAAATAAGAATTTTTTTTTTCTTTTTTTTTCTTCGGAATATATTTTTACTTGTTCATGTTCTGGAAATAAATAAAGTCCGTCAAAATTAAAACTTGATACAGATTTTTCCGAAAATTTACTGATTAAGTTAAAAAAAAAACCAATTTCAGTTAATAATAATTTTCTATCAAATTGATCTATTTTATGTTCAAATTCTGGATAATTACTATTAATACAAAGAAGGAGACCATGAATCTTATTTATCAAAATGGAATTTGTTGTGTAAGTTTCTGGTGAAAAGCTTTGTCCACGAAAAGGTCCATTCAAGAAAGGATCATATTTTTGATTTAAATATTTTATTTTCCTCTTATCATTAGACAATCTAATTCGGTTTTCAAATACATCCACTGGAATAAATTTCTTATATTTCTTATCTAGAACTTTTGCCCTTTTAAAAAATTCATTGCTTAGTTTCTTTCTTTTTTCTTTATTAGTGGAGCTCCAATAATTAGAGAATTCATTATCATTATAGGAGATTTTATCTCTTGTGAAGAGATCCATTTTTTTTTCCATGATTTTCAGAAAACTAGATAAATCAGGTGGATACGTGAAAGATATTCGTTCTTTTCCATCACTTTGACATATATGAAAAAAAAACTGTGAATTTTCATCTCTTACGACTCTTTCAAAGTGATCGTTTTTTATATATCGTAATGGCCTATTCCATCTTCGATAATCGAAAAGAATAGTTACAAGAGGTTTTTCCAATGCGAAGAGATTATTATCTTGCTCAATGTTGTCCAAAGTCTTATTTTTTTTCGGAAAAAGATAAGAAATAATATTTTCTTCGTCTTTGATGGAGCCGTTTTGTTCTTGTTTACTTTCTTCCGTTTCCGAATCTATTTCAACATTGATTTCAGCCATTTCCTTCTCTTGGTCTTCCTCTTGGTCTTCCTCTTGGTCTTCTAATTCTAAGATATCCTCAGTATAAAAATATGGAAGCGGTGTTCTGCCTAAATAGTGGCCAAGCATAACAAATGAAAAAAGAACAAATATTTCACCCACATAATTTCGCAATTGTAACAGAATGTACTTATCAAATCGCATAGTTAACTTAGATTTGATCGAATTTTTTTGCTTTGACCAAACTAATAATATCAATCCAATACATTTCATCAAAAGTATATGACCAATTAACCAACCAAGAAAACTACTTGTTAAGAATAACAATTTATTGTTGGATCGAAAGAGAT